AAGAAATGTATCCAATCCAAAGAGAAAGGTAAGGATTTCTTTTAGGAAATAGATTAAAGAAAAAAAACAGGATTCAAGCCCCCCAAAAAAATAAAAAATGAGATATTTTCATATATTTTTTGTATCGTTTTGGCGACATGGCCGAGCGGTAAGGCGGGGGACTGCAAATCCTTTTTCCCCAGTTCAAATCTGGGTGTCGCCTGATCAACAAAAAAATAGGAATACCTTATTCTGTTTTGCTAAGATAACTTGACAAATCTTTTTCCAGCAGAAGTAAGGGACTCTTGATACTTGCTTGATGCTATAAGCATCTGGCGGTTCTGTTCTCTAAAATGAAAATGCTGTAAATCCTTGCGTCTAGGCTTCAATTCACGGAAAGATTATATTAGTGAATTTTGAATGAAAAAGAATCGTTAAATCTTGATATGACAGCTGTTATTAATGTAGTGTTTCTTAACTGGGTCTTCAATTAATTTGGATAGACGAACGAGGAATTTAATTATTAGTTGCGGAAAGGTCGAAAGATATTTTATTCGTATACGAACTCATGAAATTCTATGTGTGCTCCTGCAATCAATTTAATATTGATTGAAGAGATAATTGTCTTTAATGTAATAGACTATCTTCTGATTGTTTCACATAGACAAGCAGGAGACGTAACGTAAGGATTAGCTAAAATGCGAAATTAGGAGTATGTGATAGATAGTGATCTATCTTGACTCTATATTTTGATACTTTTGACTTAATGTAATGAAATGAAGGTCAACAAAAAAAAGACTAGGTCTTATTATTACTACATGTTAGTACCATTCCCTTGAAACTTCCAGGGGTGTATCTACGTATTTTGCTTGTGCTTAATGTTTTCCGATTCTACTAGAAATCATATAATAAACTGTTATAATTGTGAGTTTATTGGATTGTTTCATCAACGGTGTTGGGTTAGAATCCCCTTTTGACTCTTCGCCAGGGATTCCACTATTATTATTAATTATTAATGAACATAATAATGATTAGTGACCAATAATGGAATAATTCCTTCATATTTATAGAGATAGGGGATATAATTCACATGGATATAGTAAGTCTCGCTTGGGCTGCTTTAATGGTAGTCTTTACATTTTCTCTTTCACTCGTAGTATGGGGTAGAAGTGGACTCTAGAAGTACTACTAATTGAGTTGAAGAATCAAACTCAAACCATATCAATTGTTTTATAGATCGTTCTGCAAAGTCCTTTTTATTTTACTTTTTTATTTGTTTTTGGTTTCCCCCTCTTTTTTTTTACTGTTCAAAGATAAAAAAAGAAATAGTTATGTTATTAAGTATATACAGACTTCCTATAGGAAACAACATAGACATAGTGGTTGTCCAACGATATACTACACATAAATATACTACACATAATAAAATATTGCCTTGGGCAAGTCACATATTGCGCGTTCCCGCTTTTTTTATTCTTTTAGAGATTTTATTTATGTTATGCTTGCTTTATCGAACTCATTTCATATCATGGTTCAAACGTTAAAAATCAGTGGGCTTTACTAATCCTTTTCGAAATCAAAAGAGGTTCCCATGGAACTGAACCACTGGATCATCTGTCAACTGCTCAATCAATTACTTCTTCGGAATACTAAAAAAAGATTATGTGATTTTCTTGTTATTAATTTTAATAATTATTAAAGGCCTATACTCTTTTTTTCCTTCATCGATTTGATTCTTTCAATGGATATCGTGATTCATATTGAATAGAATCAGAAATTCTAGGAATTCGAATCGTAAGAGTAAGAATTGCCCTTCGATTTTTTCAGATTGATGATTGGAATCAACACAAATTAAATAGATGAAGCAAAGAAATCGAATTGGTACGTTATGTAAATACATTACATATATGTAATTGATATCTATATGTAATTGATATCTATATGTAATTGATATCTATGAAGATACATATTGTAGATTGATCTATATTAAACCCCTATCTTTATACAGTACGACTTTATATACTACAATAACAATAATAAATATGGTAGAAAGATTTATATATTTCTTTCTACCATACTATCGAATCTCATAGAATACTGATGATTCTAGTCCGCTTATTTCATTTAAGACACTAAATTTGAATACTTTTCATTTTCTTTTTTCTTTTCAAGCATTGAGAAGAACTAAGCAGTCAAGTTTCATTCAAATGAATCATTTTGGCTGACTGTTTTTACGTATATTATAAGTAAAAAAGCAGTAGGAACTAGAATGAACAGTGCAGTAGCAATAAATGCGAGAATATTTACTTCCATAATCTAATCGTTTCATTTTTAGTTAATTCGCAATAACTCGGGATTGAATCCCATAGAGCTGATAAATCTTTCGGCTGTAAATCCAATATTCAATGGGATGAATTACATCTCGATGATATCAAATCGGAGCAATATCATGAATAACAATATCTGAACTATAAAATTGATTCATCGTCGAGAATTAAATAGTATAACATAGGAAGATCTTTTATACATACCGAATTCCAATTTTTATTCCTGATCCGATCAAGAATTTCTTTACTTTATCATTCTTTTCCATTCTTTCTTTTCTATAAGCTACGCCCCCCTTTGTACAATCATCTGATGAAATATCATATGACCGCCTTTATACTTACTTACATTGGTTATAAAAAATCCCAATAAAATAACCAATAGAAGCGAAATGTAAAAAAGGAAGAAGTTTAGTTCTAACCCCCCCTTTTTTAATGATATAATCTTCTTTGGAAAACAAAGAAGGAGTATAATAAGGAGAGTCCGGGTATAAAAAAATCGAGTATTTCATCAAATTCATTAAAAAGTTTGTTCTTTCTTCGGCAAGAACCTTAAACTTAAAAAAGATTATTCATTCTCTCACAAAGAGAGATAGCCCTTGCTAAGAGAAATGGGATCCTTCTTTGAGCTTTATTTTATTAATATCCTATTTCCTTGGATTAATTATGAGATGCATATATCAAAAATTCAGTGTGAAATTTGAATTAGATAAATTGTTTCAAATTCACATTAATAATTGAAATTAGTAATTGAGGTTACAAAAAATCGGAGCCCTAAAGGGATATACTTTTCATCTTAAAAGTATTATATCAAAGTTACTATGTTAAATTCTTTTTTGTATCGTACAAATTCCATTTGTGTATAGACTCCTGGAAACATATAGTACCCTATTTCACAGATCGGGAATAATCGAAAAAGCCAGACTCCGTACGGTATCTCTTGGAATCCTGAATATGATTCTACCAATAATTGTACTAATCTACATATGTCTTTCTCCTATCAATCGGGACTAGTTGAATAAATGGGAATTTCCATATTTCTTTAATGAGAAATGTGAAACTAATAAATAAATAAAATAAGAGATTAGAGGGTATCCCACTTGGGAATGAGATTCTGCTATGTGTTCTCCTTTTCACAGCAAATGCAGATGTATTTTTTTATTGGAATTGGATCCGTCGGGACTGACGGGGCTCGAACCCGCAGCTTCCGCCTTGACAGGGCGGTGCTCTGACCAATTGAACTACAATCCCAAGGAAATAAAGTGTACATCATACATATTCTTATGATTTCATTCAAATCCTTTATTTTTTATATATTTTATTTCGATTTTCGATATTTAGATTAGAATAATAACAGAAACGCGAGTTATATATTGGATATCCACACGGATATGCACTTTAGCGGGAGCGTCTCAGGGATTGTTAATAATCCTTTTATTTTTTATAATTTGATTAAGAATCAAATAAATCTTTCAATAAAAAAAAAAAGAGTTTTTTTATTTATATTTATTCTTTATTTGATTCTTTTCCTTAGACTTTATAGTTTCAGATCGTTATATGAATCTAGTATGAATCTATATCATTAGCAAGCAAGATCAGAATTTGTGAGATAAAATAAAGAGAGCAAATGAACAGCAGTAAAATATATCAGAAAATTGTAGTTTTTTTTATTCTTCCGTATTCCGATCAGGCATTTCTGGGGAACAACAAATTCTATCATTTCGTGGTGGATCGGCGAATTATTGGGCCGAGCTGGATTTGAACCAGCGTAGACATATTGCCAACGAATTTACAGTCCGCCCCCATTAACCGCTCGGGCATCGACCCGGGAAGAATAAATTCCAGGCTTATTGATAATCCATGATCAACTTCCTTTCGTAGTACCCTACCCCCAGGGGAATTCGAATCCCCGCTGCCTCCTTGAAAGAGAGATGTCCTGAACCACTAGACGATGGGGGCATACTTGCCCGATCGTCATCATACTATATTCATAGTATGAACAGTTTTTTGAAATTGTCAATATAATGTGGTATGATTAAAGGTATGATTAAATCTGAAAGATCTTTCTCTCTTTCATGATTTCATAGAATCTTTTGATTCGTATTTATGAATCATTCATTCTAATTACCCTTCCATTTTTTTTTTTTAATATTATTTTCATTAATTTAATATTATTTTCATTAAATAGATTCTATTTCATTTTAAATATTATATTTAAATATTATTAAATATTTTTAATGAATTAGAAATAGAATTCTATCAAAGAATAAAATAAATAAAAAAAGAAATCTAAGAATAAATAGATATTAATTATAAATCGATATTATTAAAACGATATTTATATGAAATATTGAATATTAAAAAAAAATAAATAAAATAATAAACTAAATAGGATAGGTAGAATAGAAATAATACGAGGTATAGGACCTTTTTGGAATGATTGGTCTGGCAGACCAGAAAGGGGAATTAAACTTCATTTCTTACACTTTCATTCATTGATTCATTCATTTTGTTAAGATTAGATAGACATATTTCTATCTTACACTAAGCCAGGAAGTTCAAAAAAAAAAGATAAATCTGAAAATTTGGGAAGAGGGATAGGGATCAACAAGTTATTGAAAATTGTTTTTCTCGAATAATTAAGTTTAAGTTCAGGGAACAAATAAAAAAAATCTTTTTATCAATGATTCGAGGAAA